AAATTGGTTTATTCTGCAGCAGCAAATGCTAGTCACAATAAAAGTTTCAACGAAGCTGATTCAGTCATTAGTAAAGCCGAAGTCAATGGGGGTACTATCATGAAAAGGCTCAAACCTCGGGCTCGAGGACAGAGTTATCCGATAAAAAGACCCACCTGTCATATAACTATTGTAGTGAGGGATCGCTCTAAAAAGAAACCAGATAAGATATCTATTTAGGAACAAACGACGTATGGAAAGATCTTATAATAGAGAGATATTTAGAGAAAGGGAGGAAGAGAGAACAAAAATATGGGTCAAAAAATAAATCCACTTGGTTTACGACTTGGGGAAACCCAAAGGCATCACTCCCTTTGGTTCGCACAATCAAAAAGTTATTCCTTGGGTCTCCAGGAAGATGAAAAAATACGGAATTGTATCAAGAAGTATGTACAAAAAAATAGGAAAATATCCTCGGTTTTTGTTGGAATTGCACATATAGAAATTCAAAAAGAAACTGATCTGATTACGGTCATCATCCATGTTGGAGACCCAAAAAAATTATTTAAAGAGAATCGAACGCAAGAAATCAAAAAATTAAAGATCAATGTACAAAAAGAAAAAGGGTTAAATTTTGTGAACCGGAAACTTAACATTGCTATCAGAAAAGTTACAAAACCTTATAGACAACCTAATTTTCTTGCAGAATATATAGCTCTACAATTAAAGAATAGAGTTCCCTTTCGAAGGGCAATGAAAAAAGCTATTGAATTATCTAAACAAGCAAATACAAAAGGAATTCAAGTGCAACTAGCAGGGCGTATTGGCGGAAAAGAAATTGCACGCGTCGAATGGATCAGAGAAGGTAGGGTCCCCCTACAAACCATTCGAGCTAAAATTGATCATTGTTCCTCTACAGTTCGAACTATCTATGGAGTATTAGGAATCAAAATTTGGATATTTGTAGGCGAGCAATGATGGGACTTTCCTTGCCATTCTATCCAGTGATAAAACAAAAACTGACAAATTATTCTTTTTACCTTCAATGAAAAATTCTCAATTCTAATTCTATAGGGCTGAATAAAAAATTCGATTGAACTTTTGGTAGAATTGCTATGCTTAGTGTGTGACTCGTTGGTTTTTCTTTAGGGTTGGGAATCCAAAAAATGGACTGGACCCTAACTAATAACTATAGAACTTATAACCAGCTCATAGTTTTGTATTATCGATATCCAAAGAACCAGTTACTATATGATGTGCCAATCATATAGTTGTAGCAACTGAAATCTTTATTTCATAAACGAAAAATCTCATTCATTATGGGTTGTGAGGTGAAAATAGAGGGATATGGGTAAATGGAAGGATGAGAGAAAGAGAGAAGTCGAATCCAAACGGTATAAAATTCCAATATGTATGGTCTATTATAAATCATCTCATACTCATAAAAGTAAAAGGCAGTGTGATAAAGCATCAATACGGATTCTTCCCTAATTTTTCAATTCATAGAAAAAAATACAAATAATAAAGAGCTTCGAGTCAATAGAGACTGGGGAAATTGACTTGGGAACAAATTGGAATTGGGGAGCTCCATTGCAAAGTTCAGGCCTAGCCATTAATGGAGAAGCTATGGGAACGACGGAACCTGTGACTCCACGAGATTCTATTGAAAACGGAATCCCGATGATTCATTGGGCGGGATGGCGGAACCAACCGGGAATCCGTTGATTTATTACGAGAGGCAATGGGTTAACCCTACAAATGAAGCAAATATGAAAAGAGTAAATATTCGCCCGCGAAACCTTATTGAATTACAATTTATTAGCCGATTCGGTAAGGGTCAAGGATTCGTTAAAAAAAAAAAAAGAAAGGCATTATTATTTCTATCTGGATAGAGAAATATAGAAACCTTTCTATATCCGTATACATAAAATACACAAGATATACAGATTCCTGCGTAACAGATTCAATATCAATAAATCCCACGATTTAATGTATTTTTCAAAAAAGACACGCGTATCTGTAATATTGTTGAATCGTTTTATTCGCGAGGAGCTGGATGAGAAGAAACTCTCATGTCCGGTTCTGCAGTAGAGATGGGATTGAGAAACAACCATCAACTATACCCCAAAAAGAACCAGATTCCGCAAACAACACAGAGGAAGAATGAAGGGAATATCTTATCGAGGCAATCATATCTGTTTCGGGAAATATGCTCTTCAGGCACTTGAACCCGCTTGGATCACATCTAGACAAATAGAAGCAGGGAGACGAGCAATGACACGATATGCGCGCCGGGGTGGAAAAATATGGGTACGCGTTTTTCCCGATAAACCCGTGACAGTAAAACCTATGGAAACGCGTATGGGTTCGGGGAAAGGACAACCCCAATACTGGGTATCCGTTGTTAAACCGGGGCGAATACTTTATGAAATGGGTGGAGTATCCGAAACGGTAGCCAGAGCAGCTATTGAAATAGCCGCATACAAAATGCCTATACGAACGCAATTCATTATTGCGAGATAGGGATGCGGAACCAGATATTTGCGATGAAAAAGACAATCGCAGATTTCGATTTCTTTATTTCTATTTTTGGACAGATAATATTTCTTCCTTTTTTCCTTCGACCTTGGCATTGAAAGAAGAGATTCAAAAAAAGTGATATGATTCAACCTCAGACCCATTTGAATGTAGCGGACAACAGCGGGGCTCAAGAATTGATGTGTATTCGAATCATAGGAGCTAGTAATCAACGATATGCTCATATCGGTGACGTTATTGTTGCTGTTATCAAAGAGGCAGTGCCCCATATGTCTCTCGAAAGATCAGAAGTGATCAGAGCTGTAATTGTACGTACTCGTAAAGAACTCCGACGTGACGACGGTATCATAATACGATATGATGACAACGCAGCAGTTGTCATTAATAAAGAAGGAAATCCAAAAGGAACTCGAGTTTTTGGAGCAATTGCTCAAGAATTGAGACAATTGAATTTTACTAAAATAGTCTCATTAGCTCCTGAAGTATTCTAAATACTAGTTCGATCGTGTTTCAGGCATGTGCTTTTAATATTTCGTAAATAAATACAGAACATGTTGATTATATCAAAATTAGGAGGCACCAATAATTCTAGTTCGACATGAGTAGGGACACTATTGCCGATATATTAACATTTCTAAGAAATGCCGACATGGATAAAAAAGGAACGGCTCGAATAGCATCCACGAAGATCGCCGAAAGCATTGTGAAAATACTTCTACGAGAGGGTTTTCTTGAAAACGTTAGAAAACATCGGGAAAACAACAAATCTTTCTTGGTTTCAACCCTGCGACATAGAAGAAATAAGAAAGGAACATATAGAAAGATTTTCAAGCGTATCAGCCGACCCGGTCTACGGATCTATTCTAACTATCAACAAATTCCGAGAATTTTCGGTGGAATGGGAATTGTAATTCTTTCGACTTCTCGAGGTATAATGACAGATCGAGAAGCTAGACTGGAAGGAATTGGGGGGGAGGTTTTGTGCTATATATGGTGATCTTTCTGATATCCGACCGAATAGGATCCGTAAATTCGTCTATTTATGAAAAAAAAGAGAGGAAAGAAAGGGCGTTTGGTATCATCCGGTGCTTGACGCCTTTTCAATTTCTCGATTATTTCATTATTATCGATTATTTAATTAAGAAAATATTGAATGAATTTATCCCTCGAATCAAAAAAGGAGGTGGGCCGAAATGACAGAAAAGGATGAAAGAGAAAAAAAAAGGATTTATGAAGGTTTAGTTACTGAATCGCTTCGGGGCGGTATGTTTCGAATTCGTTTAGATAATGAAGAGGAAGATATGATTATCGGTTATATTTCGGGGAAGATTCGACGAGGTTTTATACGAATACTACCCGGAGATAGAGTTCGAGTCGAGGTCGGCCCCTATGATTCAAAGAGGGGACGTATAACCTACCGATTACCAAAAAAAGATAAAGAGAAAGATAAAAAAGAGGGTGGTAAAAAAGAGAAAGATAAAGAAGATAAATAACAGTTGACAATTAGGTGTGGTTGGCCTTTTATTTAAAACATTCCCACGTGGAATGTGGGAATCCAATTCGAGGCTCAAAATTGCAAGAGACACTTATTTTTTTACAAGGAGTACATTCGGAATTAAGGCAAGGAAAAGGAATAAAGAAGATGAAAATAAGGGCCTCTGTTCGTAAAATTTGTGAAAAATGCCGGCTTCTCCGCAGGAAGAAACGAATTGTAGTAATTTGTATCAATCCGAAACATAAACAGAAACAAAGGTAGGCTCTGTAACTATAAAAATAAAAGGGGATTTTTCTAAAGGAGTGGCGGACAAATAAAAGATCTGTTTTGATATGAAATGGATATATCCGTATCTTTGACTCATATTTATGTTTATGAGATGAGAAAATCTTCAAAAGGCAAACAAATTAGACCGAGATATGGTTATTTTGGTTCGCGCAGGAGGGGGCGAGGGCGTATTGGTTCGCGTAAGAGCGGACGTAGAATACCCAAAGGAATTATTCATATTCAAGCTGGGTTCAACAATACTATTATAACCGTTACAGACGCCCTGGGTCAGGTGGTTTCTTGGTCCTCCGCCGGTACTTGTCGATTCCGAGGACCGAGAAAAGGGACGCCATTTGCTGCCCAAATCGCAGCAGGAGATGCTATTCATATAGCCGCGGATCGGGGTCTGAAACGAGCAAGAGTCCTGCTAAAGGGTGCTGGTCTCGGAAGAGATGCAGCATTACGAGCTGTTCATCAAAGTGGTATACGATTAAGTAGCATACGCGACGTAACGCCCGTTCCACACAACGGGTGCAGGCCCCCCGCCCGGCGACGCGTGTAAAGATGATAGTGGAGCGAGTCTCAAATAGCGGGGCGAATCTCAAGCAGAAAAGAAAACGAATATAACTTCTTATCTTTTCTATATCTATATCAATAGGGGGGGGACTACCCCCGACCTAAACATTTTACTGTTCGGACCAACCTAGACTTGGTTGGTTTT